TATTACAGAACCGTACATGAGATTTTCACCTCATACGGCTCCTCATAAGTCACAAATAAATCTAAGGACCTTTCAACATTATTTATCTTGATGTAGGATCGATAGAGAGTCAAACCCTTATCCTAAGACCTAGAATTAGACCAATGAAATTCTGTCTGCTAGATTTATAAGAAAAAAATGCTTCTGAATTGATCTCATCTTTTAAGAATTTTCATTTTTCTTTGTTGATTAATAACTTTATCCTTGAATAAAAAAGACTTTTTAGAGGACTATTACATAGATATTTCAACCTACCATTTTCGATTACGAAAAAGAATTAGACATTGCATTACATAACAAGAATTGTATTTCTATTTTCTTTTTATTTCGTTCCTATTCTCCTTTCTCAGAAAAAGGGACATTACCCAAAGTAAAAGATTTCTTCGTTCTTGATAGTTATTTACTTAATCGGTGGATAGGAATATACTCTGGATCGAAATCGTGGGGAGTACTTCTTAATCATTTCTACCAACTTAAAGCCCCAATTCGAATTACTTTTCTATAAAGAAATCTCCTATTGGATAATTTACAGACTCTCCATTACTAATCCTTTGTGCATCTTAGTCTTCCTAACCATCCACTCGTTTTTTGAATCTCTCATTAGGATATCTATCGCAATAGATAGTAAAAACCCCATACAGTTGATCTTTTGAACCCGCTTCAAGCCATGATGACTAATCCACCAATCTTGGGGTAAACAGTCTCGACTGCTTATGTTTACTTTCACTTAATTCTTGTACATAGGAAATGAGATTGAATTCCTTTAACAGCAAATTTGGAAGCCGTTTTATTTCACTCATATAACTATCTGGTTTAGTTCATCAACCCTAAGGATGAATAAAAAAATTCAACTCATTTCACTTTCTTGCTAGAAAGAAAACTTGCTAGAAAGAAAAGAAATAGGGGAAAATTTTATGTCTCACCGAATCGCACGTAGAGATATTGATAATACACATAGAGTTAATGGTATTTCATAACTAATTGATTGAGCAGCAGCCCTTAATCCACCTAAAAAGGAATATTTATTATTTGATCCATATCCCGACATAAGAAGTCCAATGGGAGCAAGACTTGAAACGGCAATCCACAAAAAAACACCAATACTAAGATCGGCTAAAATAAAGCGATAGCTAAAAGGAATTACTGAATAACTTAGTAAAATGGATATGACTGCTATGGATGGCCCGATACTAAATAAACGAGTATCTCCTCTAGATGGAAGAAGATTCTCTTTGAAAAGTAGTTTTGTACCATCTGCTAGAGCTTGAAGAATTCCCAAAGGCCCGGCGTATTCAGGTCCAATACGTTGTTGTATCCCTGCAGATATTTCTCTTTCTAACCAAACAATTACTAGTACACCTAGTGTGATTCCTAATACAAGAGTGAAAATAGGGACAAGCATCCATATGATCCCATAGACTTCTTTTAAGGATTCCAATCTGGAAAAAGAATTGATAGCTTGTATTTCTGTTGTATCAATTATCATTTCAACGATCAACTTCTCCCATAATGATATCTATGCTACCTAGTATCGTCATAATATCAGCCAATTTCATTCTTTTAACTAACTGAGGAAGAATTTGCAAGTTGATAAAACCCGGTGGTCGAATTTTCCATCTCCAAGGAAAAACACTCTGATCTCCTATCAGAAAAATTCCCAATTCTCCTTTTGGTGCTTCCACTCTTACATAAAGTTCTTGCTTGGACAATTCAAAAGTTGGAGAAGGTTTTTTACTAATAAATCGATAGTCAAAATCATTCCATTCAGGGTCTTTTATTCTATCAAAGCGTCGGATTTCTAAATTCTCATAGGGCCCCCCTGGAATTCCTTCCAGAGCCTGTTGGATAATTTTTATGGATTCTGTCATTTCACTGATTCGTACTAGATACCGAGCTAATGAATCCCCCTCTTTTTGCCATTGAATCTCCCAATCAAATTCGTCGTAACACTCATAACGATCAACTTTACGAAGATCCCATTGTATTCCAGAAGCTCGTAGCATTGGCCCTGATAAACCCCAATTTAGTGCTTCTTCTGCACCAATAATGCCTATGCCTTCAACTCGTTCTAAAAAAATAGGATTCCGTGTAATAAGCTTTTGATATTCAGCAACCCCGGTTAAAAAATAATCGCAAAAATCCAAACATTTATCTATCCAGCCATAAGGTAGATCGGCAGCAACTCCTCCGATACGAAAATAATTATGCATCATGCGCATACCGGTAGCAGCTTCGAATAGGTCATATATCAATTCTCGTTCTCGAAAAATATAGAAGAAGGGGGTCTGTGCCCCAATATCTGCCATAAAAGGGCCAAGCCATAACAAATGGGAAGCGATACGACTCAACTCCAACATAATAGCTCTGATATAGCTAGCCCTTTTAGGTACTTGAATATTGCCTAGCTGTTCGGGTCCATTTACGGTTATTGCTTCTGTGAACATAGTAGCTAAATAATCCCAACGCGTTACATAAGGCAAATACTGTATAATTGTTCGATTTTCCGCAATTTTCTCCATCCCTCTATGTAAATAACCCAATATTGGTTCACAGTCAATAACATCTTCGCCATCGAGAGTAACGATCAGTCGAAGAACACCATGCATTGATGGGTGGTGAGGGCCCATATTGACTATCATAAGGTCTTTTCTTGTTGTTGGTGCAATCATAAGTTTTTTCCCGAGTCATTCTTCCATGCATTGCTGAAAGTAAAAAGAAGTTCATCAAAATTTAAACGACTAAGCTCAAACGGTATCACGCTTCAAATTAACGCGTTTTTATCTCTCGAATATCCAACTCACCAATTAATTCTTTATAGCGTCCTCTATTTTTTTTTGACAAATAGGCCAGCAGTCGTTGACGTTTTCCCAAAATTTTTCGCAAACCTCTCTGAGATGAATAGTCTTTTTTGTGCAATTCCAAATGTGAAGTAAGTCTCCTTATCTTAGTGGTGAAACTGAATACTTGAAATTCAACAGACCCTCTGTTTTCTTCGTTTTCTTTTTGCGAAATAACCGAAATGAATGAATTTTTTACCATAAAAAAATGCCCCCTTCCCTTTTTACAGATATGGATTTTAACGATCAGTAATAATAATGCCATTAATTTGAATGTGGTATATACAATAATCTAATCCAAATTTCTTTATGAACTCCTAATTTTATGAATTCAAATCAATCCAATTTAAAATTGAATTTAGATTAGGGATAGAAAAGGATTGGTACATTTTCGCATCGAAGAATTTAGATCTAAAATGAAGAAGGTTCTGTTGATTCATTTCGAGATCTAATTGAGACATTATTCATTTCATATTGGATACTAGAATGAAATGTGAGACAAGACACGTGATCTGTGTATTTGTTTGCTTTCATATACCCTATATTATATATAGGGTATAGGATATATAGAAAAGGTGTATTATCCACGAACTTTCAATCGCGGATACATCTGTATCCTTAACATACTGAAACGACTGCCATTATTGGTGTCAAACCAATAACGATTCATGCAAGCTAAATCTTCTAATCGATAATTAGGCGAAAGAAAGAGCTTCAATTTTATTAATTGATCTTTCTCTCTATCAAGATGGTTATTGTCATGTGAAACTTCGCTGCTGTTTTTTACGTTCTTTCCGTTCCAAAATACTGGATTTCTATCTACATCGTTTCTATTCTTTGAATTGAAACAAATTAGAAGTCTCAATTTTCTACGACGTCTAAACGATAAAATATTTTCAGGAACAAGCAAATCAAAAGGATTTTTGTTTCTAGTTCCAGTTATTCTTTGGTGTGGTGAAATAGCTTCATCCAAATTATTCTTAGAACCATATCTTTCCTCTTGGTCTTTTTGATTAGTTTGGTGCTTACTCTTATGAACCAACGAAATACCTATGGTTTGATACATAATAAATTGTCCGTCTGGCTGGAAAGACAGACGAATGGGTTCTATAATCAATACTCCCTTTTTCATCAATTCTGTAAAAGTTAAATTCTTCTGAATCAGCATTATATCCAAACTCATTTCTCTCTTTTGAATTGAAGATATAGTAATTTTTCTTGGATCTATCAGTCTAAGCAGGAGACAATATACCTTGATATTATTGATCATTCTTTGATTCAAAGTATCGTCCCATCTCAATTGAAAAAGCAAATAGCGTTTCAGGAAGAAATCTAGTTCTGCTTCTGTGTTGCTTTTGTATTGTTTTTTCTTTTTCTCTTTTTTCATGTCTGATCTTGTATAATTTTCTTCAATATCTTTTTGTTGTAAGAGAAGGGATCCAAGATTTTCTCGGCTTGTGGGTTCTTTTTCTTCTTGATTTCGATGTTTTTTATTCGATGCTATGAAAAAACTCCTTTTTTCCTTTTCATTGATCTTTTTATTTTCACTACTATTTTCATTTTTATTCCAATTTAAAAGAAGTAATTTGCTTGGTATAAACCAAGGTTTCGTTTTATATGCATTATAAAGTAACACAAATTCTGGGAAGAACCAAAGTTCACAATTCGATATGGGACCCTTTAGCATTTTTTCATTCATTCCCATCCAATCAAAAAATCCTTTGTGGGGTTTTGGTGGATTTATTTCTGGAATTATAAGATAAAAAATACCCTTTTTATCAATTATTTGAGAATTATTAGTACGAATTTGAGTATTTTGATTCCTATTGGTATCGGTCGTGATCCAGGCCTCAATATCGACTTTTTGTCTAAGATAAAAATTGAGAATTTTCCAATCAAAATATTTTCTATTGGTTGTTTTTTCCATATATAGAGTATCAACCCTTCCTAGATAATTTTGAATAGGGATGTTTCTCAGCATATCAAAAAAGGTTTCTTTAGACGTGTTATAAGAAATCTCTTGGTTCTTATTTCCTTGAAACGGAGATCTATAAAAAAAGCATTCGCTTTTATTTTCATAATTAAGAAATTTATATGATAAAAGATCATATCTATAGTATTTTTGAAAATTTTCTTTTTGATTTAATGAATATACTTCCAATTGTTTTTTGGAATCAATTAATTGGTCTTTTTCATATGAATGCCATTTGCTAAAATTTTCCTTTTTAGCTATACGACGCTGATGAACTGTATTTCGCCATTTTTCTGGTCTTAATCTAGACCATCTGATCTGAGATAAATCGTATTGATAATGTCCTCTTAACCAGTTTTTCCATTGATTCATTTCATAACTCAGAAGTTTCTTATCCCCTAATTTCGAATGAATCATTCCTTGTGTTTCAAAAGAATCCTTTATTTCAGGCTTAAGAAAAGGGGGGATTTCTTGATATTGAAGAACAGATCTTAACTTATACGAGTTACTAACTTGGATTTGTGATAATTTGTAAAATACATATGCTTGTGACACGTAGGATAAGTCATAAAAAATATGTGAATTTGTTTTACTATTACTAATATTATCAAGTGACTTTTTTATAGTCGAAATAAAGGGAATTATATTTTTCTTTTTTTTATGAATTCTTTCTTGTTTTCTTTCATTATTGTAAATAGATTTATCAATAATTTTTTTTGTTGATTCAAGAAAGAGTTCTGTATTCATTCTGGGAATATTAATGATATATAAAAATATATCTTTGTATATTCTTTCAATGAAAAATTTTAAAAAAAGGTGTAATTTAGAGATTAATCGAGCATTTCTTCTTTTTAATATTTGCCATTTTTCGAATCTTTTATCATTATAACTTGTTTTGTTAGGACTAAGATTATTTATTCTTGGAGTTACTTTTTTTTTCTCTTTTGTGATTCTTTCTATTTGATTTCGAATTGTACTTGTTCTATCAGTCAGATCCTTCATTTTTTTTTCTGTCAATGAAGAATTTATCCAACTCGGAGATGCAATTTGACTATATGATTCGTCAATTATCTGATTGCTAATTATGGAATCTTTTTCTTCTTTAATTTCACTCGATTCATATACTGCTACTTCTCTTAATCGAAATAATAGAATTGGATTTATTTTTGAAAGTTTTTTTATTATTTTTTTTATAAAAATAACACTTTTAATAACCAATTTTTTGGTTTCTTTTGAAACTTTTCGAAGTAATTTTGTTTTTCCTTTGAAAACTATTAGAACTCGAAAATACTTCTTTTTTAATTTTCGAATTTTTTTTTCGAGTTCCTTAAAAATGGGTTTAAAAAAGGAAGGCCGTTTTCGGGGCGAACCAAAAGGAAGTTCAGCTTCCATTCCCCAAACTGTTAAAAAACAAAAATCATCTTTTTCTTTTTTCAGATCTTTCTGAGAGGATCGTAGTTTCGATTTGTGCCAAGGTTTCAGACAGAAAGGAAATAAGATTTTTATCTGAATACCGTCTGTCAACCAATTTTTCGGAAATTCTGTTTCGGATAATGGAACACCGTTATAGGTACATTTAACATGCATCTCTCTATTCCATTCCTGTAAGTCCTCAGACCATTCAGGAAGTTGCAATAGGAATATACGTCCGATATTTTTCGCGATTATGAATGAAGGGAATAGAATATATTTTCTAAAAATAGATTGAGCAAGTAACATGGAACCTCTTATTGCTTGTGCTAATGGAATGGTATCCCAGGCTTCTGCTATCTCTATTCGCGCTTTTTCCTTTCTTTTGTTCTTCTCTTTTTTTTCTTCTCTTTTTGTTTGCTCTTCTGTATACTCTACAACTTTGAATGTTTCCCCTTTCCCCACCCAATTTCTAAAAATGAGTTTAATCAACCCGGAGATATCAAAAGAAAAAAGAGGGGATTTTTGTATTCTGTCCAAAAAAAGAGGGGAGTGCGCATTTGCTTGAAACAATTCCCAAATAACTATTTGACGCCTTTGAGCCCGCATAGAACCTTTGATTATATTTCGGCGGAAATCTGATTGTTGTGAATAGCGTATCAAAGCCACTTCGCCTGTTTGATCGGTCGTATTAGTATCCGCAGTATTAGGATCAGTATTCTGCTTGTTAGGATTAAAAATTACTACGCGTTTGGCTTTTCTTGAACGAATTTGATGATCTACTGGTACATCTTCTTGATGTTCTCCTGATTGTTGTTCTAACTCGGTGATTAATTTGTATGACCATCGAGGGACTTTTTTACTGATTTCTTTTACTCTAAGCGAATTTCCGATAATTTTTTCATCATAAGGATCAGGATCAGTTGCAGTTTGAGTTAATAATTTTTTAAAATATTTTGTTCCTTTTTCGGAATCTATTCTTCCTTCTGAGAATAAAGAAAGACCCTTCCAATCGGGATTGGAAGATCCCGATTCTATAGCAAATCGACTGATGAAAGTTAAGAAATCAACAACTTCTGTAATTTCTGTTGATAATGGTTTTTTATCAAATCTATTTATTTTTTGTTCAAATTTTTGGAAATCAGTATCCAGAAGAAGGATACCATGAATCCGATTTATCCCAAATTTCTCGATGCAATTTTCTATCAAAGTGTTTTTTAGGATTGAAGGCGAAAGGCTTTT